TGAGTGTACTTCTTCTTCAATTGAGCTCCTTCTTATCCGCCGAACCAGCCAATCTTAGGCTTAACTGAGAGCTTTCTTCGTGCTACCAGGGTAGGTCAGTTTTCTTCCTGAATCCGTAACGTAACGTAACGACTGGCCCGTAGACGGAAGGAATGACCTTGAAAGGAAAGTCTGAGCCCGTCCTCCAGTTGGAATGAAAACCAAGCTTTATAAGCACGGTTTCTAAGATCGAGTTTCCTTCTCCCATCCATCTAGTTTATGAAAGGTAGAAAGGTAAAGAGCTAGGGCAGGGTAAAAGCTCCATGGGCAAAAAAATGCTCGTACACAAGCCTAGGGATGAATTTGATTCTGGTGTCATAGAATAAGGGGTTTCGAGATTCCCACAGAGTGGTAACTAAAAACAAGGAAGAGCTATTAGCTTGTTGGTGAGGTAATCGCTTACCAAGGCTGTGATGCGTAGTTAGCCTGAGAGGGTGAATGGCCACAAGGGAACTGAGACACGGTCCCTACTCCCGATGGGAGGCAGCAGTGAGGAATCTTCGGCAATGGGGAAACCCTGACCGAGCAATAGGACTGAAAAAGGGAAGGAGGAAGGTCTAGGCAGATAGGCAAGGATAGGAATCGTTTGGCTTGTTTCGTTTCGGGTCAATCCCTTGGTTTCGGGATCTTGTCAACATGGGCACTGCGCACACGTCATATCTCGTTGCTGGCTCTCCCCGAATCACCTACAGATTTTGAATGGAAATTCCTGCTTTCTCGGACCAAGTGGAACTTTCTCCGTTATTGAGGTAATGAAAGCTAGTGTCATGGTCTTATGCCATCTGACGATCCTAGTCTTCGTCTCGCCCTGCTTTGCTTCCACCTTTATATAGATAGGGGGTACATTGAAAGGTCTTCAAAATGGATAATTGGTAGTTCTTCGCGCGCTAGGAAGTAGTACCAGCCTAAGACAAGTTGCCCCTTTCTATTGTTTTAATAAGATAGTAAAAACAATTCAGTTAAGGAGCCTAATGGAATAAAATAAAGAATCTTTGCTCTACTTAGGCAGGAAACAGAATTCATAGTAATGCCCTTCCAAAGACAAAGAAGGTTGGTTAATCGCTTCATACTTAGCCCCTCACCAAGCATCGGAAGCGTCGAAAGAGGAAGCCCTCTTGAGCAGATAGGACACCAAGGGCCTGCCATAAGCAAGCACGAAAGAAAAGAAGGCAAGCAGGAGAAGGAGCGAAGCTTCGTAGACAAGGCGGCTCGCTCAGTGCTTATGAAGAAAAAGTCTTTGTCGATTAGGTAGGGGATACCTAATCCACTGTAGGGCCTCTGAAAGGGCTTTCTAGTTGTAACCTTTGCATTCCCCTTTCTTAGGAGGGCTTGGCCTCTAGCTGCTGGATCCTTCTTTGACTCCTAGTTGACTAAGATCGTTATCATCTTCTTCGATGATGATTAGAGCTTTTCGAATGCCTCTCAGGAGCTTCGATTGCCGATTCTATTCATTCATTTCTAGATTTTTGAGGGAAGCCCCTCCCCGAATCTCGCTCTCTTTCGGAGACCCCCGAAAAAGTCTTATAGCAGTCTAAAGGGCGAATGCTAGAAATGACTTCTTTTAACCGAATGAAGCTATTCGCCTAAAGTTCCAGAGAGCAAATTACCTCTCCCGGGCAGGGAATGCTAAAATGCTAAAGAGAATCCTTCTCCCGTAAAAGAAGATCATAATGGAGTCTCATGAATAGTGGCCCGCTATCACAAAAGTACTTTCTTACAGAAAAGAATCTCAAGTCAAGCTTAGGGCCTGTTACAGCAAGGGCAAGCCTGCTAAATGAGTCCGGCAAATTACCAGCCATCCTTTTCCTTTCATCGACAACTATTTAGCCCCCTGGGCCCCCTTTCGGTAAATAGAATAACTCACCGCTCGTTAGAAGCGTCTTTTAGAAGCTTAGAGAGAGCTGAACGAAATTCCCAATGGTTGGTGTTCTGAGCCGGCAATCTTTCCCCGCCCTGGGGAGGCTACTTTCAGATGAGATCAGAGAGAATACGAGAAAGAAGAAGAAGGAAAAGAAGAAGAAGAAGCCTAGCTGAATTCATAGATTAGTAATAAGCCTCTCCCGCCTGTCCGATTTATCCACTTTGACTTTTCTACTAGGCCATAGGACTTAACCCTTCCGCGAGTCCCCGATTCCTGCCATAGAAGGAAAAAAGGTAGCAGCGGATCCCGTAGATATCTAGCTCAGATCCATATTTCGAGATGCAAAAGCGGGGCCCTGACTATGGAAATTGAAAGAAGCAAGAAAAGCCGCCTTGAAGCTCACTTCCACCTCTACGCCTACGATTCAAGAGTTTGGATGAGATCTTCTCTGATTTTAGACTCGATTCGTCCTTTCCCTTCCGGCGAAATAAGAGGCTAAAGCGCACAACTCGAGAGAGAGAAGGGGAAGCTTTACTAAAAAGGGCCTAGGCTTTTTAACTCAACTCAGTTGGCTAGCGGGAGGGATAGATTTAGTAGGGC